ATAAATGAAAATTGGACGGTTCATTTATTCCCATCCAATAAAAAATTCTATGGAATCATAACACAAAAGTAGAAAAGAGTGTTCGGATTTAGTCATATCATTAGATTATATTGACAATTCCAAAAAACTATACATACTATCATCATAGTATGATGACAGTCGGGCGGATATGCCCCTATCGTCTAGTGGTTCAGGACATCTCTCTTTCAAGGAGGCAGCGGGGATTCGACTTCCCCTGGGGGTACTACGAAAGGAAGTTGATTATGGATTATCTATAAGCCTAGAATGAATTCTTCCTGGGTCGATGCCCGAGCGGTTAATGGGGACGGACTGTAAATTCGTTGGCGATATGTCTACGCTGGTTCAAATCCAGCTCGGCCCAAAAATTCGCCGCTCCATAAATATGATATAACCGATGATATAAGAAATTTGTCCTCCATAAAAATGGAATCCTTCTCTTTTATGGATCAAGCATTTTTCTTATGTATCCATGTTTTTCTGATTCATTCTGATCTTTCTAAGACTCTAGATTGGTAATACATAATCAAAAATTATGAAAAGAAAAATAGTTTTTTCTCGTCGAAAGGTTGATTATCCATTTTTGGCACTAAAAAAACATGGGTTACTAGTAATCTGTGTTACTTTGACTATAGTCCATATCTCTGTGTTACTTTCAGTATAGTCCATATCTATGTGTATATAATATCAGTTAGTATATCATTCATGTCTCTCTTACAACACGACGAAGAAAATAAAATGGTTTTTTAAAACCATTAAGAATAAAACCATTAAGAATATGTATACCATACACCTCGCTGGGATTGTAGTTCAATTGGTCAGAGCACCGCCCTGTCAAGGCGGAAGCTGCGGGTTCGAGCCCCGTCAGTCCCGAACTAGGATCCGATCCGTTAAATAAATGGATAAATTTATTTAACGTGCAAAAAAGAAATAGGGAGCAAGAGCTAATACCCAGCGGGATCCCTATTTCTTTTGTTTTTATTTCGTATTTATCATCAGACAAATACGGGAATTTCCATTTCTTTCATTAGTGCCGATTGATAAGAGAGAGACATAACATAATAGTTAGATTCGTACAATCGGTAGTATTCTTATATTTACTTTACTATTTGAATTTAAGAGATACTTGTCCACTTTTGTTTTTCAATATTCTTGATGAATAAAATAGAAAAGAGTACCCCTTTTTACCGGAGTACATATGCAAATTGTATTCGTTTATTGTACGAGACACAACGAACTTAACATAAGTGCCTCGACAGAGTACTTGTCAGGGTAAATGAAAACCCCTTTGAGCTCCAACTTTTTTTTGGGGGGGTATCCTCAATGACTAATTGGAAACAATCTATCTCATTTTCATTCAAATAAACTAAATTGCACACTCAATTTTTTATGTATGCCTTCCAGTTCCAGTCCCAATTGAAGGAAGAAATACTAATAAAATAAAAGAGGAGAACGAGTAACACTCCTTTTTATTAAATTCATTGGAATTATATTCGATTTTTTCTACTTAACTCGTCTTAACTCGTCCTTTTTCCATCTCACTCCTACTCTTTTCTTTGGATCTGTGTGTCATCCATAGAATACCATACCAGTCATATAATACCTCATAATTGTATGTATAAGTATAATATAACGAAGGAGGAATATATAGGGAAGACGATAGGGTTGGGTTATTTATAGAAAAGAAAAAGTGGAAAAGGATGTAAATTTCCTGATCCAATAAAGAATCCTTTTTCAGATTTAGTATAGATAAAGGATCTTCCTATGTTATACTATTCAATTCTCGACGATGAATTTATTTGATAGATCATATATTGTTATTCATAATACTGATCCGATTCAGTATCATCAGGATGCAATTCATCCCATTGAATTTACAGGAATCCAATTTCTCATCTCTATGGGATTAGATCCCGAGTTATTGCGAAGTAAAAAAAAAAATGAGATTATGGAAGTCAATATTCTCGCATTTATTGCTACTGCACTGTTCATTCTAGTTCCTACTGCTTTTTTACTTATCATCTACGTAAAAACAGTCAGTCAAAATGACTAATTTGATTGAAACTTGAATTATTAGTTCTTATCAATGATTGAAGAAAGGAATTCAAACTTCAAGTCTTAAACGAAATGATCTGGCTGGAATCATAAGTATCTGAGATAATAAGTATCTGAGATAATAAGTATCTGAGATAGTAGTATCTAAGCCTAGATAGTATGGTAGAAAGAATTATATATAATTCTTTCTACCATACTATCTAGTATTGTATAGTTATATACTATTATATAGTATATATTATCATATTCATTATTTTCATAGAAAGTTGTATTGTATACGGATATAGACTTTTTCCTATAAAAAAAAGCCCATATCTAGATCAATATACAATATGTATGTACATGGATTAGATGTATATCTAAATAGTACATCAAAATAGCAGCCCAATTCTTTTTTTTTGGCTACATTTACCTGTGTGTATTTTGATCGATCCAAAATAATCGAAGGCCAACTGTTCTAATTCTTAACCTATTTTAGAATTTATTTATATAGGATAGATCCTGAGATCCATCAAAAGAATCAATGGAGCAAGAATAATATGGGCGTATACTAATCTATTAGAAATTTCAAAATAAATAAAAAAAGAGAAAAGAAAACGAAACCAAAGAATCTTTTTCTTTTTTTAGATTTCCCACCACAAGAAGCTATTGCTTGATCCATTAACAGAAAACATGATCCGCGGAGTTCTATTCTATGATAATTTATTCAGATTTGTAAAAGGGAATAGGTTAATAGGGTAGACTCCTCTCCATTCCATTTTTTATGCTTTTTTGACTCATCTCATGTCTTAAGCATAAAAAATGGAATGGAGAGGAGTCTAAAAGAAAGGTAAAATACACGATACGTGAATCGTGCAACGAAAGAAGGATCTAATCTTCTTATGTGTAGAACCTCTTTTCTTTGGTTTGGACAACAACTAGTCACTTCCAATAGAAAGTATGTATTGCCATAATCTAATTAGATTAGCGGAACGACTTTATGTTCTCTTAGAACAGTAAAAGTAAAAAAAGAGGGAAACAAATAAAGAAAAAAATAAAAAACCCATTTCGGGTTTTTGCTCATTGTAATATCCATAATTCTGATAAGAACTGGTTTATTAAAATAGAATGTTTAGGAAGAATCCGGTTGAAAAAATTTTCCTATCATGCGTAGATTTTAGTTTCGAAATAGAACTAGAACTATAGTAAAGTAATCATTCATTGTTTGATCGAATGGTTATTATTCATTATTGTATTTTCTTATTCATTACTGTATTTCAGTATAATTTTGAAACAGAGACAAAAGAAAAAGCTTTGCAAAACGCTCAATTAAACAATTCATACAATTAAATTAAAAAACTAGTAGTACCCCTCCCTAAAGTCCACTCCTTCCCCATACTACGAGTGAGAGGGAAAATGTAAAGACTACCATTAAAGCAGCCCAAGCGAGACTTACAATATCCATATGAATTATGTCTCCTATCTCTATGAAGGAATTATTTAATTATTGATCGATAATCATAGTGGAATTAATGGCGCAGAGTCAAAAAATAATTCTGACTTAAAGCTATTAATGAACCAATCCAATGAATCTACTTGTAACAATATTCTAAGATTTCTGGTAGAATTTTGAAGTATAAGTATTAAGTACAGATATGATACACATACTTTTTCTTGGAAAATTAGATAGCAAAGGAATACTTCTATCCTAATGAAATGAAACATGTGGGAATACTAAGACCTATTGTTTGTTACCCTTTTTTTTTCGACTTTTACTTTTACTCTATAAAAATAAGAGTTGACCGACTATCCTGATTGAATGTTTGATTACTCAGAGACCCTCGTGAGTCTGGATACAAAGTTTCTTCAATCCTTTCCACAACTCTTAAATGGATTTCCCATCAGCCTATCCAATCTAATTCCAGATGGAGTCAGTAGACACAATTTTAGTAATGGTAGTGAAAAATAATTAGGAATTCTTGATACTCTTTCGTACAATCTCTTCTTCAATCCTAGGATAAAAATGGATTGTCTTTTAGGAACCTTTGGATACTTTCGACCTCTGATTTTCGTCGTTCTGAATCCCAGAATTGACTCTCACTATTTTTTTTTATAGTGAGAGTCAATCATATTACTAAGTAAGACTCACTTCATCCCTATTTGTATCGGTTTGAGCCACACCCAAGGACCAGATTTTGAGAAAAAAAAACTATCGACAGGCGTTTATACTTCTCCGGCTCCGGGGACAAAATTCGTCGAATTAAATCAGTAGAATAAGAAATCCCCCGTTTTTTGTTGATCAGGCGACACCCAGATTTGAACTGGGGATAAAGGATTTGCAGTCCCCTGCCTTACCACTTGGCCATGTCGCCAAATCCGATCCAAATCTAAAAAAAAATATAAAATAGGTAAAAAAAGAGTATTCATCCATATTCTTTTACTAAGATTCTATTACTAATTCTTTTCTTTTTTTTTTTTTTAATTAGTGAAAAGTTCTTCAATTTGTATCTCAAATTGTTGCCTTTCCTTACTGGCATAACAAATCAATTCAAATATAACAATATATATTATATGTGTATATGTAAACCCACACCCCAAAAACAAAAATTGTTACACATATACCGGGACGAGTCTTTTTTATGTACATATCCCATATCCTTATAGGGAATCGTCGTGCTTTTTTTTTCGTTTTCTATAATACAATAGAAAAAGTGGAAATTATGATATAGTGTGACCTGACTTCTGTTGCCACAAGCAAAATTGCTATAAAAAAAAGATGAGATGAGATATGTGGATAGGTGGATAGCTATACCGGCATATACTTTACTTAGGAAATATTATTCCTATTACGCAATTCAATCATATTCCATAAATCCATATATTATATATATATAGTAAAAGTCAAATTATATTTATATATTTATATATAGTAAAAGTCAAAAAATCCGAAATTTTTTTTTTTCAACATGAAATAAAATTCACTTTAACTAAAGGGGAAACTATATTACTACTGGCTTTCTTTATCTCATTCATAGAGATTCGATTTCATTCTGAATCCATTTATTTTTTTGGTACCCAATCAATCTAATCGTATTATCATAATAATAGGTAGAAGTTGGATGAATTTTTATATTCTATATAAGACTCCATAAGTGTAAGTGACGGAATTGTTCTGGGAATGCTTTATAAATTCATTTCCATTTGTACCTGTCGCAATTGTCTTGCGTCGAAAATGCTCTTCATTCCTCTGTCTCATTTCCGTTCTCATACGTATGAAGTACATTTACGGGGTTGTCTAAAATTTCATGTGATTCAGTAAACAGAATATACATTCCATCATTGCGAAATCGATCCATATGGTTCGATAAATAGTGAGCTAATAATGGGATTTTTCGATAAAGAGGAAACTGAAAATTAAGATGCTCTGGAATGATGGAAATGAGGGAATGTCCACAATACCTGGATTTAGTCAGATCCAATTTGAGGGATTTTGTAGGTTTATTAATGAGGGCTTGACGGAAGAATTTCATAAGTTTCCGAAAATTGAAGACACAGATCAAGAAATTGAATTTAAATTATTTGTAGAAAGATATCAATTGGTGGAACCCTTGATAAACGAAAGAAATGCTGTGTATGAATCACTCACATATTCTTCTGAATTATATGTACCCGCGGGATTAATTTGGAAAACCGGTAGAGATATACAAGAAGAAACCATTTTTATTGGAAACATTCCAATAATGAATTCCCTGGGAACCTTTATAGTAAATGGAATATACAGAATTGTGATCAATCAAATATTGCAAAGTCCTGGTATTTACTACCGTTCAGAATTGGACCATAACGGAATTTCTGTCTATACCAGCACCATAATATCAGATTGGGGGGGGAGATCAGAATTAGAGATTGATAGAAAATCAAGGATATGGGCCCGTGTGAGTAGGAAACAAAAAATATCTATTCTAGTTCTATCGTCGGCTATGGGTTCGAATCTAAGAGAAATTCTGGATAATGTTTGTTACCCTGAAATTTTCTTGTCTTTCCTTAATCTGAATGATAAGGAGAAAAAAAAGATTGGGTCAAAAGAAAGTGCTATTTTGGAATTTTATCAACAATTTGCTTGTGTAGGAGGGGATCCGATATTTTCTGAGTCCTTATGTAAGGAATTACAAAAGAAATTTTTTCAACAAAGATGTGAATTAGGAAGGATTGGTCGACGAAATATGAACCGTAGACTGAATCTTGATATACCTCAGAACAATACATTTTTGTTACCACGAGATGTATTGGCTGCTGTGGATCATTTGATCGGAATGAAATTTGGAATGGGTACACTTGATGATATGAATCACTTGAAAAATAAACGTATTCGTTCTATAGCGGACTTGTTACAGGATCAATTTGGATTGGCTCTTGTTCGTTTAGAAAACGCAGTTCGAGGAACTATATCTGGAGCAATTCGTCATAAATTGATACCGACTCCTCAAAATTTGGTAACTTCAACTTCATTAACAACCACTTATGAATCGTTTTTTGGCCTACATCCTTTATCTCAAGTTTTGGATCGAACTAATCCATTGACACAAATTGTTCATGGGCGAAAATTGAGTTATTTGGGTCCTGGAGGATTGACGGGTAAAACTGCTAGTTTTCGGATACGAGATATTCATCCTAGCCACTATGGACGTATTTGTCCAATTGATACGTCCGAAGGAATCAATGTTGGACTTATTGGATCCTTAGCCATTCATGTGAGGATTGGCCATCGGGGATCCATAAAGAGTCCGTTTTATGAAATATCTGAAAGATCAAAAAAGGAGGCACAGATAGTTTATTTATCACCAAATAGAGATGAATATTATAGGGTAGCAGCTGGAAATTCTTTGGCCTTGAATCAGAGTATTCAGGAAGAACAGGTTGTTCCAGCTCGATACCGTCAAGAGTTCCTGACTATTGCATGGGAACAGATTCATCTTAGAAGTATTTTTCCCTTCCAATATTTTTCTATTGGAGCTTCTCTCATTCCTTTTATCGAGCATAATGATGCGAATCGGGCTTTAATGAGTTCTAATATGCAGCGCCAAGCAGTTCCGCTTTCTCAGTCCGAGAGGTGCATTGTTGGAACTGGACTGGAACGTCAAACGGCTCTAGATTCGGGGGTTTCCGCTATAGCCGAACATGAGGGAAAGATCATTTATACTGATCCTCACAAGATTATTTTTGCAAGTAATGGAGACACTACTACAAGTAACGGAGACACTACTATAAGTATTCCATTAGTTATCTGTCAACGTTCCAACAAAAATACTTGTATGCATCAAAAACCTCAGGTTTCGCGAGGTAAATGCATTAAAAAGGGACAAATTTTAGCGGACGGTGCGGCTACAGTTGGTGGGGAACTCACTTTAGGAAAAAACGTATTAGTAGCTTATATGCCATGGGAAGGTTACAATTTTGAAGACGCAGTACTAATTAGCGAACGTTTGGTATATGAAGATATTTATACTTCTTTTCACATCCGGAAATATGAAATTCAGACTCATATGACAAGCCAAGGACCTGAAAGAATCACTAGGGAAATACCACATCTAGAGGCTCATTTACTCCGCAATTTAGACAGAAATGGAGTTGTGATGCTGGGATCTTGGGTAGAAACAGGTGATATTTTAATAGGAAAATTAAGGCCTCAGACGGCAAACGAATCCTCGTATGCTCCAGAGGATAGATTATTAAGAGCCATTCTTGGAATTCAGGTATCCACTGCAAAAGAAACTTCTCTAAAACTACCTATAGGCGGAAGAGGGCGCGTTATTGACGTGAGATGGATCCGGAAAAGGGGGGGTTCCAGTTATAATTTAGAAATGATTCGTGTATATATTTCACAGAAACGTGAAATCAAAGTAGGTGATAAAGTAGCTGGAAGACATGGGAATAAAGGTATCATTTCCAAAATTTTGCCTAGACAAGATATGCCTTATTTGCAAGATGGAACACCTGTTGATATGGTCTTCAACCCATTAGGAGTACCATCACGAATGAATGTGGGACAGATATTTGAATGTTCGCTCGGGTTAGCGGGAGATCTGTTAAAAAGACATTATAGAATAGCATCTTTTGATGAGAGATATGAGCAAGAGGCTTCGAGAAAGCTAGTGTTTTCTGAATTATATGAAGCCAGTAAGCAAACAAAAAATCCATGGGTATTTGAACCGGAATATCCGGGAAAAAGCAGAATATTTGATGGAAGAACAGGAAATCCTTTTGAACAACCTGTATTAATAGGAAAGTCCTATATTTTAAAATTAATTCATCAAGTTGATGATAAAATCCATGGACGTTCTAGTGGACATTACGCACTTGTTACACAACAACCCCTTAGAGGAAGGGCAAAGCAAGGGGGACAACGAGTAGGAGAAATGGAAGTTTGGGCTTTAGAGGGATTTGGTGTTGCTCATATTTTACAAGAGATGCTTACTTATAAATCTGATCATATTAGAGCTCGTCAAGAAGTACTTGGTGCTACGATCATTGGAGGAAGAGTATCTAACCCAGAAGATGCTCCAGAATCTTTTCGATTGCTCGTTCGAGAACTACGATCTTTAGCTATAGAACTGAATCATTTCCTTGTATCTGAGAAGAACTTCCAGATTAATAGGAAGGAAGCTTGATCTGAATGAATCAGAATTTCTATTCTATGATTGACCGGTATAAACATCAACAACTTCGAATTGGCCTAGTTTCTCCTCAACAAATAAAGGCTTGGGCCAATAAAATCTTACCTAATGGAGAGATAGTTGGAAAGGTGACAAAGCCCTATACGTTTCATTATAAGACCAATAAACCGGAAAAAGATGGATTGTTTTGTGAAAGAATCTCTGGACCCATAAAAAGTGGAATTTGTGCTTGTGGAAATTATCGAGTGATTGGAGCTGAAAAAGAAGACCCGAAATTTTGTGAACAATGTGGGGTGGAATTTGTTGATTCTCGGATACGAAGATATCAAATGGGATACATAAAACTTGCATGTCCAGTGACTCATGTGTGGTATTTAAAACGTCTTCCTAGTTATATTGCGAATCTTTTAGATAAACCCCTTAAGGAATTAGAAGGCTTGGTATACTGTGATGTGTGATTTGATCAAAATTTGCGTTTTACAGATTCGGACTGAGAAACTGTCATCCCGCTCAATCCGATTGGGATGCCCCCGGCTCTGACATGTATTTTTTGAGAAGTAGAAGTAACATGAAACTCAGAATTATAGGTGTATACAATACTTCCAAATGAAAGGGGAATTAATCCATGGTCGATTTCGTATAAATAAGAATTTATAATTCTACCTATACCTCGTGAAAAAAAAAGACTTTTTTGTGGAATCAGTTATTTAATTTATTTATAGCATAGCGAGATTGCATTTAAGCAAGCAAATATAGCATGGTTACAGAAGTCTATTTATCGCATATATGCTTTAAGGCTAACATAACCATCGAGGTAAATAGGGGCCTAAAAGATCGAATAGAACAATATATAGACAAGTAAATCCTTTACGAGTCCCAAAGTATTCTTTTAAGGAGATTCATCATTTAACGAGAAGTAGACTACTCAAAAATCTCATATTTTCATTTTATCCAATTTTATCATAAGTAATTCTTAAAATGAAAGTAACAAAAAGAAGAATGAATCGTTGGTCCTTAGTGGGAACTTGAGTAAGGAGTAGTTCCTTGTTTGTAGGGTTTTTCAAACAAACTATTAAAATAAGAAACAATTTCCTTTTTTGAGGTAACTACTTGAGCCGGATGAAAGGAAACCTTCACGTCCGATTTTAAAGGGGGGAATCCAACCCTACAGGAACCTATCTCGATTTTTCTTTTGCTAGGCCCATAGCTAAAAAACCTACTTTCTTACGATTACGAGGTTTATTCGAATATGAAATCCAATCCCGGAAATACAG